AAGTTATATAGTTGTATTATTTTTACAATTTTATTAAGAGAGTTTATAAAAATAGACAAAAATATGTCATTGTGAAAGTTGGCTAATATTAAGGAATTTACTTTGATAAAAGTGTAAAATAAAAACGGGCAATGGAGGGGCCTTTTTTTTGGGATATTATTTCATAAATTCACAATTAGTTGTAATATATATATAAATTTATATACGTTTATTATAAAAAATATATATAAATATCTACTGTATTATAAAAATGTCTTGTAAAGGGTAAAATTACTATATATCAACGTGTAAATTTAATGTTTTAAGAGTAGAAGAGAGAGTAGATGTGGATTTATAAATATATATTACACTTATTCTAATTTATTATGGTCCGCAGCTCATCTAGATATCTTGATATATGCTAAAGGGATGTTTGAGAGTAAATTATATACACGGCGCAAGATAGAAAGAGAGTATAATAATAGGGATTTTCGAGGTATGTCTAATAGACTTGTTTAAATTTAACTTTGTATATTATATACACAGCGACTGTAAAAAGATTGTTATATATATGTATATATTTTTATAGTGTAATACTAGCACATTAGATTTTCAATCTTTTAGAATATCTTAGATATTAAAAATATTAAGATTTTAAGTTAAAAAAACTGAGGATTTTCAAAGTCTTTAATAAATTAATAAATTTAAATCTTGTAAATAAAGTCAGCTAAAACTTTAAGCTATTGGGTTCATACCCCGAAAATAAATATATGATTTCTTTATTACAAAAAATAGTTTAAAATTAAAATATTAACATTGGAAGTTGGTGATTAAGGAATACTTATTTTTTGATATGAGTTTATTATTATTAATTTCTTTTGGGTTTTCTTTAAGTAGTTTATTCTTAATAGTGATTCAGCCTCTGAGTCTTGGTTTTATGTTAATATTGAATATAATGTGTGTAAGGGGTTTGGTAGGTTTTACTGTTTTTAGATGGTATGGGTATCTACTATTTTTAGTGTATGTTGGAGGCTTATTAGTAATATTTATGTATATTATTAGTTTAGTACCTAATTTGATTTTTTTGTCAAGTAAAGTGGTGTTATATTTTTTTATAATTTTTTTTAGTTACTTTTTAATGAGTTACTTATTTATAAAAGAAATAATTAGGGAAGAGATAAAAAGGTTGAAATTAAATAGGTTTAGGGGTGCAAGATGTGCAAGCGGTGAAACGATTTTAATATTGGATAATTTTTATTGTTATGTAGTTCTAGGTATTATTTTATTGTTTGTTTTAATTAGGGTTGTTAAAATTTGTTATTATTGTGACGGCCCGTTACGGGTTTTTAAGTTTAAATATGCTTAGTTCATTGCGAAAAAATCATCCTGTTTTAAAAATTATCAATAATTCAGTGGTTGACTTACCCGCTCCTATTAATTTGTCTATTTGATGAAATTTTGGCTCTTTATTAGGTTTGTGTTTAGGGGTTCAAATTATTAGTGGGTTGTTTTTGGCTATACATTATACTTCATGTGTGGAGATAGCGTTTGACTCCGTAATTCATATTATGCGGGATGTGAATTATGGGTGGGTGTTACGATATGTACATGCTAATGGGGCCTCCTTTTTTTTTATTTGTTTATACATCCATGTAGGTCGTGGGATTTATTATAAATCTTATATAATAATAGAGACATGGAATGTTGGTATTATTTTATTATTTTTGGTGATAGGTACGGCTTTTGTGGGTTATGTACTTCCATGAGGTCAGATATCATTTTGGGGGGCAACTGTTATTACTAATTTAGTTTCAGCTATCCCTTATATTGGGGAAATAGTTGTTTATTGAATTTGGGGGGGGTTTTCTGTAGATAATGCAACTCTTAGTCGGTTTTTTTGTTTTCATTTCTTATTACCTTTTTTATTATTAGGTTTATTTGTGCTACATTTGGTTTTTTTACATCAAACAGGGAGTAATAATCCTTTAGGTGTTAATAGTAATTTAAATAAAATCCCTTTTCATCAATATTATAGCTATAAAGATTTATTTGGTTTTGTTTTATTAATATTACTATTAATTGAGGTTAGTTTATTGTTTCCTAATGTATTAGGAGACTCTGAAAATTTTATTCCCGCTAACCCGTTAGTGACTCCTTTGCATATTAAACCTGAGTGGTATTTTTTGTTTGCTTATGCTATTTTACGTTCAATTCCAAGGAAGTTAGGTGGTGTAGTGAGGTTAGTAATATCTATTGCTATTTTATTTTTTTTGCCTTTTTTACATATAAAGGGTTGCTGTGGTAGAATCTATAATTTGTTTATACAAATTAATTTTTGAGCAATAGTTGGTTGTTTTTTTTTGTTAACTTGGATTGGGGGTTGCCCGGTAGAATATCCTTATGAGTTTATTGGTCAAATTTTAAGTTTTTTGTGGTTTAGTATTTTTTTAGTTCGTCCTATATTAGATTTATTATGATTAAGGATTTTAGATTATTAAGTTTAGTCTGGGAAAGAAAAATTTTGAAAATTTTTTAAAAGTGTTCAATTCACTTATAAACTTAGTTATAAAGATTTTTAAATCTTATTTTGGTTTACAAGACCAAGGTTTTAATATAAACTATTATAACATAGGTATGATTATAAGTAATGAGTTGCTATTAGGTATTTATATTTATTTGGTGGGTGTGGCGGTTTTATTATTTCAATGGAAACATATTTTGAATATCTTATTGAGGTTTGAGATCTTGATGTTAGGGGTGATTTTTTCTTTTTTATTAACTTGGGGTTTGAATAGAAGGGAGTTTAATATTATAATGATTATTATTGTTTTCGGGGTTTGTGAAGCGAGGTTAGGTTTATCTATATTGGTTAGATTAATTCGTGTTCATGGGAATGATTACGTTAATTCATTAATTATATACAAATTATAGGGCTACTACTCAGGTTGTTAGGTTTACTAATAGTGAAAAATATTTTAGTTTGGGAGATTCGTTATTGGCTAGTATTATTATTAAGGTTTATGTCTTTAAGGTTTTTAAATTTAGAAAATTGAGGTAAATTGAGAACATCTTTATTATTTTGTGATAAAATAAGAGGTGTGTTGATTATTTTAACTTTATGAATTAGGGGTTTAATATGTTTAGCAAGTAATTATTCAGTGAAAAGCATAATAAATAATGTGAATAAATTCTCATTAACTGTTTTAATATTATGTTTAGTTATTATTGTTTTCTTTATAAGGACTAATGTAATAATGTTTTATATTTTTTTTGAGGTGTCTTTATTACCCACATTAGTACTAATTATTGGTTGAGGGTATCAACCAGAACGTTTACAAGCAGGGGTTTATATAATGCTTTACACAGTTACTTTGTCCCTGCCTTTATTAATTAGTTTATTGATGTTGAGTAGCATATATTGTTGTTATAATATATTATTAATTAAATATTTAAATTGTTTAGAAATAATATATAATGTCAGATTGTTGTGGGTTTTAGGTTCATTGATAGCTTTTTTGGTGAAATTACCTATATTTAGAATACATTTATGGTTACCAAAAGCCCATGTAGAAGCCCCTATTGCAGGGTCTATAATTTTAGCTGGGGTATTGTTGAAATTAGGAGGTTACGGTGTTATTCGTATATTAAGAACTTTTTTTTTAAATGAGAGGGTTTTAAGTAGGATTTTTATCATTATTTGTTTGTGGGGTGGTTTTGTTACAAGAGTTATTTGTGCAGGTCAAAGGGATGTTAAATCATTAATTGCTTATTCTTCAGTTGGTCACATAGGTTTAATATTGGCAGGTGTAGTTGGTAAATTTATGTGGGGTTGAGAAGGGGCCATATTAATGATAGTTTCTCACGGGTTTTGTTCTTCTGGGTTGTTTTGTCTAGCTAATATGCTTTATGAGAAAATTAAAAGTCGTAGTTTATTTCTTTATAGAGGCATAATTAATATTAACCCTATTATGTGTTTATGGTGATTTTTATTCTGCATCGCTAATATAGGGGCCCCCCCTTTTATTAATTTGATTAGGGAGGTAATACTTTTTTGTTCTATATATATTTATAGGAGATGGTTGGTTATAATTGTAGTTTTAATAGTTTTTATGGGGGGTTTATATAATTTAATTTTATTTACGAATATTCAGCATGGTAAAATTATAAGATTTATAAACGGGGCACCCACCAATAATTGTAGGGAGATATTGTTATTATTTCTCCATTTTTATCCTATATTAATCTTTGTTTTAAATGTGGGTTATTTGAGGAGTATATATATATATTAATAAAGTTAGTTTAAATTAAAACGATAAGTTGTGGTCTTATAAATAAATAAATAATTTACTTTATTATGTTCGGGTTAATTGGAGTAGAATTGAGGTTTAGTGCTATATTATTTGGTTGATCACTATTTATGGTTGTTATAATATTTTATTTGTGTTTAAATAATATTAGATTTTTATTTAATTGGGAATTGATAGCTTGCATAGGAAGGTCCTTAGAGTTTGATTTAATTATTGATTGAATAAGGTGTAGTTTTAGTTGTTTGGTTTGTTTTATTTCTGGTTGTGTTATAATTTTTACAAAATCTTATATAAAAGGGGATAAATACTTACATCGTTTTTGTTTAGTGGTGATATTATTTGTTCTTTCAATAAATTTTTTGGTTTTTATTCCTAATTTGGTTTCATTGTTATTAGGTTGAGATGGGTTAGGATTAGTTTCTTTTTGTTTGGTGATTTATTATCAAAATAATAAATCATTAGCGGCGGGGATATTAACTGTACTAATAAACCGAGTGGGGGATTGTTTTATTTTAGGGGCTATTTGTATAATAATTATTTTAGGGCACTGAAATATATTATGTTTGTGAGAATTTAATGATTTTGTTTTTGTTAATTTGTTCATTATAATTGCGGGTATAACTAAAAGAGCTCAAATCCCTTTTAGAAGATGGTTGCCGGCTGCCATGGCAGCTCCTACCCCTGTTTCGGCCTTAGTGCATTCATCGACTTTAGTTACTGCGGGGGTTTTTTTGTTTATTCGTTTTTTTTATTATTTGAATAGTTATTATTGATTCAGGGTTTTTATAATATATATTTCAATTATAACTACAATTATATCAGGTATTTGTGCATTATATGAGTATGATATGAAAAAAATTATTGCACTTTCCACTTTAAGTCAATTAGGTGTAATAATAATATCATTGAGTTTAGGGATACCAATACTAGCTTTATTTCATTTATACACACATGCTATATTTAAGGCTTTGTTATTTATTTGTGGGGGTAATATTATTCATTGTTTTGAAGGGAAGCAAGATATGCGCCAAATTAGTAGTGTTTTTAGGTTAATACCAATTACTAGGGCATTTTTAATTGTCTCTAAAATAGCTTTGTGTGGTATACCGTTTCTTGCGGGGTTTTACTCAAAAGATTTAATTATTGAAAGGTTAATTATTGGTAATTTAAATGTTATTTTATTTATATTAGGTGTTTTTGGGGTTTGTTTAACTGTTTTATATTCAATCCGGTTTTGTTTTTTTGTTGTGTGAAGAGGTAAAAGATTTAGTATTTATAATAACACTAAAGATAAGGACACATTGGTTATTGTCTCTATGAGGTTATTGGCGGCAGGGGCAATGGGCGGCGGTTTTATTTTTCAGAGCTTGTTTTATTTATTTGAGGAGGTTTTTTTGATGCCTATATTTATAAAATTATATGTGCCCGTACTTATTATTTTAAGTGTGGTTATATCTTTCGGTTTATGAGGGAAAAATAATAGTCTTATCAAAAGAAGATTTGTTAAATATCTGAATAGTAGTATATGATTTTTATCTAGTTTTATTTGTTTACCTATAATTAGAAGGTTTAAGTTAGTTAGTAATAGGAGCCTGAAAGTTGTAGATATAGGCTGGATAGAGATTTTTGGGGGGCAAGGGCTATTTATATTTAATAAAATAGTTTTTAAGTGTTTAGAGCGTTGAGGGATGGTACTATTAAATTGTTATATAATTATTTTTATTTTAATAAGTTTATTAATGTATATATAATGTATATATAAACATGTAAAAGTATATCTTATAGTGGTAAAAAGTACTATGAATATAGTTATTTAAGATTGACAATTTTATGTTATATATTAACTAACTTTTTATTTTATTCAGTTTAAAGAGCCTTGGTTTCATTCGTGGAGCAGCCCTATAAGTAAAATTATTAAAAAAATTATAGAGCTAGTAAGGGGTCAGTGAGTATTTGAATTCAAAATATTTATTGTTAAAGGTACTAATAGGATAATCTCAACATCAAAAATTAAGAAAATTACTGCCAATAAAAAAAAGCGTATAGAAAAAGGGGAGCGGGTAGAGATAGAAGGGTCAAAACCGCACTCAAAAGGCGAGTTTTTTTCTCGGTCTTTATATGATCGCTTATTAATAGTACTGCCAATAAAAAAAAGCGCGTAGTTTACAATTAATAAGGTGATTAAGTAAAGTAAAATAGTTAACATAGATACAGAAGAAAAAATCTTATAGTTTATAACATCAATATAATCCGTTCATTCCGGCGCAGTATCAGCCAGTGAAGTAATCATAATTACAATAATTTAATTAACAGTTAAAGGCCTCTCATTTGGCTTTCCACTGTACACACACACACACATATATATATATATATATATATATATGTATATATATGTATTTACAATTTTATTAAGAGAGTTTATAAAAATAGACAAAAATATGTCGTTGTGAAAGTTGGCTAATATTAAGGAATTTACTTTGATAAAAGTGTAAAATAAAAACGGGCAATGGAGGGGCCTTTTTTTTGGGATATTATTTCATAAATTCACAATTAGTTGTAATATATATATAAATTTATATACGTTTATTATAAAAAATATATATAAATATCTACTGTATTATAAAAATGTCTTGTAAAGGGTAAAATTACTATATATCAACGTGTAAATTTAATGTTTTAAGAGTAGAAGAGAGAGTAGATGTGGATTTATAAATATATATTACACTTATTCTAATTTATTATGGTCCGCAGCTCATCTAGATATCTTGATATATGCTAAAGGGATGTTTGAGAGTAAATTATATACACGGCGCAAGATAGAAAGAGAGTATAATAATAGGGATTTTCGAGGTATGTCTAATAGACTTGTTTAAATTTAACTTTGTATATTATATACACAGCGACTGTAAAAAGATTGTTATATATATGTATATACTTTATTAGTATAAAAAGTATGTTTGTTTTCCAAACAAAGGGTTTAAAATATTAAATAAAGTATTGTAACACTTGGATACATTGTGGTGTAATGAGCATATAAATTTTTGGAGTTTAAGGAGGAGTTCAAAACCCTTTTGTAATGTTTTATGGGGTGGTCGATTGAAGTCGGTAGATTGTAAATCTATGTATAAGTTATTACTTTCTCATGACTTTATAGTTTAAATTAAAATAACAAATTGCAGATTTGGGGATATATTAATATATTGAAGTTTGTTATAATATAAATTGAGGTATAATTAGTGTTTAATTGGTCAATAATAAATATATATTATAAGTAGGTAATTTGGCTTTGGTTATTATATAAATTGTTACTAGGGTTATATATGTTAGGTTTAAGGTTTATAACGTACTATCTTTAAGTGTAGCTAGTTTTAGTTGTTTAATATAATAGAATTAGGGACATATTTTATTAATATTTTATTGGAATGAATTTTAAAGATTACGCAGTATTTATTATTATACAATAAATGAAAGTTTGATATAGTTAATGTAAATTATAGATGGATTAATTTGTGCCAGCATCTGCGGTTATACAAATGTCTTAAATTTATATAAATTAGTATAAAAAAAAGTGAAGTGAGTAGTTAATTAGAATAGTTGAGAATAACAATTGTAGGTAAAATTTTTTTTAAATTGTTATTATTAACTGAGTTGTTCTATAATTAAAACTTTGAAAATAAGGTTGCTTGAAACTAGGATTAGATACCCTATTATTCTTTATTTTAAATTTTTTTTACTTAAGTAGTGTAAATAGTAGTAATATAATGTATTTGAAACTTAAAAAGCTTGGCGGTGTTATATATCCATTTAGGGGAGCTTGTTTATTAATTTGATAATCCTCAATTAACTCTTACTTTTTCTTGAATATGCTTATATACAGTTTGTGTATTGCTGTCATCAGTTTATTTCGTAAGATTGTTAAAGGACTTGAAAGTAAAAATTACTAAAATGTCAAGTCAAAATGCAGCTAATGAAGAAGGTTTAGATGAAAATGAGCTACAATTTATAATTTTTAATTGGATTGAGTTATGCAATAGTTTATGAATTTGGACTTAATAGTAATATAAATAAGTAGTATGTTTATATGAATTTTTTTTGGTTTTATAGCGCGTACATATCGCCCGTCGCTCTTGTTGATAAAATAAGATAAGTCGTAACATAGTAGGGGTAGTGGAAACTGCCCCTGGGTTAATAAACAAAATTTAACATACATCTAATGTATCTCACTTACATTGAGAAAATGGTTATATTAACCAGTTTTGAATATTTTAAAATTGAGATAATAAGTAGTGTAAAATAAATTATTTGTTTGAGTTAGTATTAAGAGTATAGAAAGTTTTAGTTAAAAAAGTACTGTAAAGGTGTAAAATAATTATTTAATAGTAGAATTATAAGTTCGTACCTTTTGCATAATGGGTTAATGATATATTTGTTTTATATAAAAAGTTCTCGAAATAAAAAGATTTATTTGATAATATTACGTTAACGTTGTAAAGTTATGTTTTTATTATTAAATAGTAATGAAATGTTTATCGGTTTTTATGATGGCTAGTTTATTAATGAAGGTATTTTAGTACCTTAATATTGATTTATTGTAATATAATTAATATTATTTATTTTATAAGGGATAAGCTTTATATAATGTAGTAGAATAGTAATAAATTTATTTTTAGTTGTAAGTAGAATTAAAATTGTTTATCTTATGAAGTATTATAAAAATTTATTTGAGTTGATTCAGATTTTTAAATTAATAAATATTTGTTAATTTTTAATAATTAATTATAATGTTAGTATGAGTATTATTTAAATTATTTATTTGGGGCTATAAAAGTGTATTAATGATAATATATTTAATTAAATAAAATAAGGAAAAGGAATTCGGCAAAAATAAATCTCGCCTGTTTATCAAAAACATGTCTCTTTGTACGATTAAAAATGGAGAGTTGGGCCTGCTCGGTGAAGAAATTTTTAACAGCTGCGGTATTTTAACTGTACTAAGGTAGCATAATAATTTGCCTTATAAATTGAGGCTAGTATGAAAGGTTTGACGAAGGTTTACCTGTCTCTTTTTTATTTAATAGAAATTAATTTTTTAGTGAAAAAGCTTAAATTCTTCAAAGGGACGAGAAGACCCTAATGAGCTTAAATTTTATTTTATTATATATATTTTATAGTAAAAAAGAAGTTTTAGTTGGGGTGATTAAGGAATAAAAAAACGAATGATGTAACTTCCTTAAATATAAAATTGTTAAATTAAGTAACCAATTTATATTGCTTATAATAGAGTTACCATAGGGATAACAGCGTAATTTATTTAGAGAGCTCATATCAAAAAATAAGATTGCGACCTCGATGTTGGATTAAAGTAACCTTAAGGTGCAGTAGCTTTAGGTGGTGAATCTGTTCGATTTTTAAAACTTTACATGATCTGAGTTCAGACCGGCGTGAGCCAGGTTGGTTTCTATCTTTTGAATAATGTAATTTTTTTTAGTACGAAAGGACCGGAGAAATTAATTGTAATTATTTAATATAAAGTTGGCAGACATATGTGGATAATTTAGGGTTATTTTATAAGATTTATTAATCTTACTTTATATATTAAGGTGGCAGATCAGTGCGTAAGATTTAAGTTCTTATTAGGGAATGTTTAAAATATTCTTCTTAATAATGATTATTGAGTTATTATCTGGGGTGATTTCCTTTATTTGTGCATTGGTTTCCGTTGCTTTCTTTACTTTATTAGAGCGTAAAGGTTTGGGTTATTTTCAGTTACGTAAAGGTCCTAATAAAGTAGGTTTAATAGGCCTACCTCAACCTTTAGCAGATGCTGTAAAATTGTTTAGAAAAGAGTTAGTAAAACCTACAATAGTTAATATTACACCTTTCTTGATTTGTCCTTTTATAAGCTTATTTTTAAGATTAATGTTGTGGATTTTATATAATAATTATTTTGTTTGTAGTTTAAATAGTTTAGGTTTACTACTGTTTTTATGTGTGTCTAGACTTAGTGTTTATAGAGTAATAGGAGCAGGCTGATTTTCAAATTCTAAATATGCTTTATTAGGCTCTGTGCGAGCGGTAGCTCAAAGAATTTCATATGAAGTAAGGATGTCTTTAATTTTATTAAGATGTCTTATTTTAATAGGGAGAATAAGGTTGAATTTTATTATAAATTATCAGGTTTATGTTTGGGTGATTTTTGTTAATTTTTTTATGTTAATAATGTGGTTTGTTTCGTGTGTAGCTGAGACGCATCGAGCCCCGTTCGACTTTGCTGAGGGGGAGTCTGAGCTTGTATCTGGGTTTAATATTGAGTATGGTGGGGTAGGTTTTGCAGTATTATTTATAGCTGAATATAGTAATATTTTGTTTATAAGGGTTTTGGTAGTTAGTTTGTTTTTTGGGGGTATTATATATTTATTGGTATGTGGGGTATTATTTTATTTGATAGTTGGCTTAGTAGCATTTTTGTTTATTTGGGTGCGGGCAAGGTATCCTCGTTATCGTTATGATTTATTAATATATTTAATTTGGAAGAGTTATTTGCCAAGAGTATTGAATATTTTAATGTTTTTAGTGATATTGGCTTATATTTTGAATATATAATATTTAAATAGCTTAAATTAGAGCATAATGCTGAAGATATTAAGGTGGTTAATAACCTTTAAATACTTTATAAGCTTAGTATAAGTTTTATCTATTGATGGTCATCTGTATATAAAGTAATTAATAATGAAAAAATATAACCCTGAATAACACTAATACCAATTTCAAAAATAAAATAACCGATTTGGATAATTATAATGAGTAGTGAGATTATATAATTATTTAATAGGACTAAAGAGGTAAAATAATCTCCAATTAAAGTAAGAATAATATGGCCTGCACTAATATTAGCTGCTAATCGAATTGAAAGGGTGATAGGACGAACTAAAATCCTTAATGTTTCAATAATAGGTAAAAAAGGGATTAAAAAAGAAGGTGTTGCTAAAGGTAGTATAAAAGCTACACTAGAATAAGTGTTTTTTATATATGAAGAGAGAATTAAACAAAACCATAAAGGTAAAGCGAGAGTAAAGGTTATAGCTAGATGCCTAGTAGTGCTAAATACATAAGGTATTAAACCTAATAAATTAAAATTAATAATAGTAATAAATAAAGAGGAGATGATTAAAGTAAAACCACCAAGATTTATTCTAAATGAACGTGTAATTTGGATGTTGATAATTTGTTTAGGGATGTTAATAAAATTAATTAAATTAGAGGATTTTACTCAAAATGAAGAATTAATAAAAATTAGTGACCATATTGATAAAAGTCATGTTATAACATGAGCTGATAATAGTGTTGAGTTATGATCATCAAAGGAAGAGAAGATGTCTACTATCATATTATCATTTATATGTAATTTTTATAAAAGTTTGATTTATTTTATTAAATTTATATAGATTGTTTGTGTTTCATCATATAATAGATGAGTTAATTATTAAAATAGATCAGAATGTGAAAAATAGAAAAATTCAATTAATAGGGGATAATTGAGGCATATAAAAGTATAATTTATTTATTAAAAATAGAAAATTTATATATGTTTACTTTTAAAATTAGTTTATTTGGTTTAATCATTTAATAAAATACTCTATATTTACAATTTCTAAAGTAATTGGCATAAAAGAGTGATTGGCCCCGCAAATTTCTGAGCATTGACCATAATATAACCCGGGTTTAGATGAGTATAATATTAATTGATTTAATCGCCCTGGGATAGCATCAACTTTAACCCCTAAAGAGGGTACTGTTCAGGAGTGAATAACATCAGTAGATGACACAATTACTCGTGTATTGGTTTTTATAGGTAAAATGAGGTGGTGATCAGTCTCCAGTAGACGGTAGTCACCTAAATTTAATTCATTAGAAGGGATTATATAGGCATCAAATTCAATGTTTATGAAGTCTGAGTATTCATATCTTCAGTATCATTGATGGCCTATAGTTTTGATTGTTATTAAAGGGTTATTAGTTTCATCTAATAAATATAATAATCGTAATGAAGGAAGAGCCAAAAGCAATAAGATAATAGCAGGGGCAATGGTTCAAATTGTTTCAATTTTTTGTCTTTCAGTAATATTAAGACAAGAAAATTTATTTAAAATTAATATTGAAGACATATATATTACTATGGTTAGTACTATAATAATAGCGAATATGGCATGGTCATGAAAGAAAATAATTTGTTCTATTAATGGTGAAGAAGCATCTTGGAAGCCTAGTTGTCCTCAATAGGTCATAATTAAATATAAATAGCCCCTGTTTCTGGTGAATTATGAAAGTCTGTAGGTAGCCGATTATCTCATTCTAATGAAGTAGTTAAATGGTTTGATCATACAATAGTTCGTTGTGAAATTAAACTTTCTCATACAATAAAAATAAAAAATAAAACACTAGTTAATGAGATTATTGACCCTATAGATGAGACTATATTTCATTTAGTATAACAATCAGGGTAATCAGAGTATCGTCGTGGTATACCAGCTAAACCTAGAAAATGTTGGGGAAAAAAAGTTAGATTTACACCAATAAACATAATAATAAAATGTGCTTTAGTTCATTGTTGGTTTAGAGTTAAACCAACAATAAGAGGGTACCAATGGTTAAACCCCCCAAATAGCGCAAAAACGGCTCCTATTGATAAAACATAATGGAAATGAGCTACAACATAATATGTATCATGGAGTATAATATCTAATGACGAGTTAGACAGGATAATACCTGTTAAACCTCCAACAGTAAATAAAAAAATAAACCCTAGTGCTCATAATATAGGGGTATTATATTTGATAGGAGAACCATAAATAGTGGCTAATCAACTAAATACTTTAATACCTGTCGGGATGGCAATAATTATAGTAGCTGATGTAAAATAAGCTCGTGTATCAACATCTATACCCACAGTAAACATATGGTGAGCTCATACAATAAAACCTAGTAAACCGATGGATAATATTGCGTAAATTATACCTAAAGAGCCAAAAGTCTCTTTTTTAAAAGAATGATGAGAGACAATATGTGAAATAATACCAAACGCAGGCAGAATTAAAATATAAACTTCAGGATGACCAAAAAATCAAAACAAGTGTTGGTATAAAATAGGGTCTCCGCCTCCCCTAGGATCGAAAAAAGTAGTATTAAAGTTTCGGTCAGTTAATAATATTGTAATAGCTCCTGCTAATACAGGGAGGGAGAGTAGTAATAAAATAGCAGTAATAAATACCGATCAAGCAAATAAAGGTAGGCGTTCTATTTGTAGACCTTCTCATCGTATATTTAGAATAGTTGTGATGAAGTTAATCGCTCCTAAAATTGATGAGACTCCTGCTAAATGTAAGGAGAAGATAGCTAAATCTACTGAGGGGCCCGCATGAGATAAGTTACTAGATAAAGGGGGGTAAACTGTTCAACCTGTTCCGGCCCCCCTTTCAACTGCGGACGAGGATAGTAAAAGGGTTAGTGATGGAGGTAATAACCAAAAACTTATATTATTTATTCGAGGAAAAGCTATATCTGGGGCACCTAATATTAAAGGGACCAGCCAATTACCAAACCCCCCAATTATAATAGGTATAACTAAAAAAAAAATTATAATAAAACCATGGGCAGTTACTACAACATTATAAAGTTGGTCGTCATTTAAAAGTGTACCAGGTTTACCCAACTCTCTTCGAATTATTAATCTTAGCGAGGTGCCTAATAAACCTGATCAAATACCAAAAATGAAATATAATGTTCCAATATCTTTGTGATTTGTTGAGAATAATCATCGCATAAATGTTTATGGTATTAATCATAAAATAAAAAATAAAAATTCTAAATAAATTAATCATAATAATGAAGTTATAAGGTTTTGTAGTTGTGTAATTATTAAATAAGTAGTAAGATTTAATAATAGTTATAAGTGTTATACTTAAATAGAAGTATAAGCTAATAAGTGAGGCAATAAATATAAATAAAGTAAGGATAATAAAATTTATTTTTATTAAAGAAATTAGTATTAATAATTTAGATAAAAACCCTAAAAGGGGGGGCATGCCAGCTAACGATAAAATAAGGGAGGGAATAATTAGGTTATTAATTTTGTTTTTATGTGTTAAACTATATAAATAGTTTCTTGTTTGTGTACTTAATAGATTTAATAAAGGAATTGAGATAATAATATAAACAATGAAGTATAAAAAAGTTAATGACCTATTTAATATAATTATGGATAATATCCAACCAAGGTGTGAGATTGATGAGTAAGTAATAATTAATTGTATATTTGTTTGGTTTAATATTGAAATACTACCAAATACGGCGGATAATAAAGAGATAACGATAATGGTATTTAAATTACTATTAATTAGTATAATTATAAATAATGGAGCTAGTTTTTGTCAGGTTAAAATTAAAAATAAAATTAATCAAGTTATTTGTTTAGTTAAATTAGGTAGTCAGAAGTGTATAGGGGCCCCCCCTAGTTTTAAAATTAATGATAAGATTAGTAAAATAGATAAATTTCTATTAAATATAGAATGTCATGAAAGCCTATAATTATATATAATTAATGAGGAGATAATTAAAACACTAGAGCCTAACCTTTGAATAATAAAGTATTTTATAGAGGCTTCTGCTTCTAATATTTTACCTTTGATATTTATTAAAGGCAAAAAGCCTATTAAATTTAATTCTAACCCTATCCACATAGTTAGTCAATGCGAAGAGGAAAGAGTTGTTAAAGTGCCTATAATTATAATTAAAATAAATAAAAAATTTGAAGGAAAAAATTTATTATTCATAAAAGGTAGAACAGTATGAGCTGCTCAAAATAAAGTTAGCAGCTTTATTTTATTCTTATTACCTTTAACACTACAAGGATGTGTGACATCTAAGTATGAGCCGAAATCATATATGATTAAATCATTTCTTGTAAGGAATTAAAGATAGTAATCTTTCTTTATGAATGCAAATCATATTTTCTTTATAAAATATAATACCATTAAGGATTATGTAAATCATGTTCTAGATTAAAAATCTAGTGCTTAAAGTTCGGCCACTTAATAATGGTTATGAGCCTCATCAATAAATACATGTATATAAAAATAGTCACACCACGTCTACGAAATGTCAATATCAAGCAGCAGCCTCAAAACCGAAATGGTGGTTAATAGAGAAGTGATAATAAATAATTCGTACTAAACATACAATAAGGAAAAGGGTCCCAATGATTACATGTAAACCGTGAAAGCCTGTAGCTACAAAAAAGGTAGAACCATAAATACTATCTGAGATAGAAAAACTAGTTTCTATGTATTCTTGAGCTTGTAAGATAGTAAAATAAGAGCCTAATATAATAGTTATTATTATAGAGTGAATAGATTCTTTGTGGCTCCCTACTAATAATGAGTGGTGGGCCCAAGTTACTGTGATACCTGAGGCTAATAGAATAGCAGTATTTAATAGAGGGACCTGAAAAGGGTTAAGAGGGTAAATATGGTGAGGTGGTCATGAAGCACCAATCTCTATATTAGGGGCTAACCTACTATGAAAATAAGCTCAAAAGAAAGCAAAGAAAAAACAGATTTCAGATGTAATAAATAAAATTATACCTATTCGTATACCTATTGAAACTTTTAAGGTATGGAATCCTTGAAATGTCCTCTCTCGAATAATATCTCGCCATCACTGGATTATTGTTATTAGAATTAAAATTAAGCCAAATAATAATGTAGTAGTTGAGTGGGTATGAAATCAGGAGGTAAGGCCTACAGTTAAAAACATCGCTCCTAATGAGCCGGTTAAAGGTCAAGGACTAAATTCAACTAAATGAAAAGGTACTCGAGTCAT